TTATGGTTCCCTTTTTTCTGCGCTTGCTTTCCTTATCCTTATTTTAGTATCTAGTCAAATTTTTACATTCTAATAGAAAAAAAACCTTGATTATTGATACATTCTATCAATTTCAATTGGGCAATGGAATAATGATAGAGTTACATCACACCCCTTCTCGTTTTTTCAAATTTGTATTGAAAAATAAAGGGGATAAAGTGAATTCTTATAAAGATACATACTAGGATTAGGACTATGATCCTGACACCGGGTCTAAATAGAAAATCTAAAGAGAGATAAAAGGCTTTTCATAATTGTTTTGGTTCTTTTTTACGAATTTGATAAAGCTAAATAGACAGATCTAAAAATTCATTTCGGATAATTGAACCTTCTCAAACTGTTTCTTTTTCAAAACCAAAAAGATTTGTGCCAAAACAACCGATCCTAAGAAGAACAAAAGGCCTTGGACACGTAATGGATCTTGAAGTACTATTTCCGCATCCCCCTGACCAAATCCACCCACATTAGGATTACTCGTTAATGGTTGATCGAGTTTAATGGATTCGCCCTCGGAAACAAGAAGTTCTAGGCCTCGAGGTATAATATCAATCACTTGACGCCCATTCGCTGCATCCACTATGGTTATTTCGTATCCCCCTTTTTCTTTTCGTAAAATTTTGCTTATTGTCCCTCCTACCGTAGCATTATAAACTGTATTGTTACTTTTGCTACCATCAGGATAAATCTGACCCCTTCCCCTGTTTCCACCTACGTATATAGGGTATTTTAAGAAGTGAACATCTTTATTAGTAGCAGGGTCTGGGGCAAGAATAGGAAAGGTTATTTCACTATATTTTTGACCAGGAACAGGGCCTATTACAAGAATATTTTTGTTATTTGGGCGATAATTCTGAAAAGACAGATTTCCTATCTTTTCTTTCATCTCGGGTGAAATACGGTCGGGGGGGGCTAATTCAAATCCCTCCGGTAAAATAAGAACAGCTCCCACATTCAAAGCTCCCTTTTTACCATTAGCTAGAACTTGGTTTAGTTGCATATCATAAGGAATTTTCACAACTGCTTCAAATACAGTATCAGGAAGGACCGCTTGTGGAACCTCAATATCCACGGGCTTACTAGCTAAATGGCAATTGGCACATACAATACGCCCAGTTGCTTCTCGTGGATTTTCATAATTCTGCTGGGCAAAAATTGGATATGCACTTGAAATGGATGCCCAAGTTATTATATATATCATGAGTGAGACAGATATGGAGCGAGTAATCTCTTCCCTTATCCAAGAAAAGGTATTTCTAGTTTGCATGGTCCAATCATTTATCCCGAAAATTTCTACAATAAAGTTAGGTAGGTCGATAATATACTTCCCTAGCTACAATTCTGCTATTTACTTTTACTGAAAAAATACAATTTTTTTTTTGAAATATACGAAATATACAAGGAATCCCGCCTGGGTAAAAAGAGTAAAGTAAATACGACTTTGATTTGGTTATGATGTATAAGGTAAGAAAGATTAGAATTGGATCGGTGAATCATTTTTTAGTCATTTATTGCATGATAAATCACTACAAGTGACGGAGATACACGATTTAAATAACGAAAGATCCAATATTTAAAAATTGTATCAAGAATGACTGGAAAGGTAGAAACTAGACCAGATAAAATTTGCTCATAATGAGCAAACCCAAAATCTTTGTAAATATAACCAATCATTAGTTCCCAACCGTGAGGCGAATGGAATCCGATACATAAATCAGTTACTAAAAGAATCAAAAAAGCTTTAATTGTATCACTTAAATTATATAGGAATTCTTGAACCCAAGAATTCAGAATAAAAAGCTTTTCCTTACCCCAAAAGGAATAACCACTTAGAATAACGAAAGATATTAGATTTGTCGAGAAGTGCAAAATTGTATGGATACGATATTCATTGTGTATCTTAACGAATTGGATCGTTTCTTTGTGGATTCCTAGACGAAATTGGTGTAAATTGGTTTCTGGGTATTCCTTTATCATTTCATCCAGCTGGAATAGTTCCTCTAATTGTATGAATTTTTCTATAACACTTTTTTCTTGAATATCATTAAAAAAAGTTTCACATTGTCTAGTATACCACCAATTAGTAATCCAAGTTTTCAAACTTTTATTACAACAGAGAGAGATCAACCAGGGCAAAAAGACTATAGATGTAAAATAAAAAAAAGGACTGAATGTTTTCTTTTTTGCCATTTTGAATCTGTGAATTGTTAATGAACCTACCTAATTTGTTGATTCTATTAGATCTAATATTTCTATCGAGCATGAGTTTATATTCTAATTCGAATAGAATGTATTGAGCCTATGAAGCCATTTTATCTTTTTCTTTTGATTCAATACTTAGTCATCTAGAAAGAATACAGAAATAGACTCATAATACACTTCCAATTTGAATCAAGAAAAATTTGTGATTTCCAGGGATGTTATCCCCCCCTTTTTTCGATCAATACTAACATATTTTCTATCAATACTAACATAACTTTTTGCAAACTTTTTAAATAAAAAAGATTATTATATTTTCGAGACGAGGAAACTTCTTTTCTATCAAATATATAAAAAAACGAGCATAAAAGAATAGATCAATGTTCAATTGAAAAAAAAAAGAAAGAAATTCTTTCGTTTTTTATTCCTAACTGACAAAGCATTTAGTCTTTTAAAATTAATTAATTTCAAAATACTTCAATTGGTACACGCAAGAAGTAAGCCAAGTCAGCAGCTTTTTGTTCAATCTCTCGTGTAGTAAAATTTTCATCAGTACGAATTAAAGGAATAGCCCCTTGACCTCGAATTTCCATATAAAGTACACGCCGAGCAGAAACACCCTCTTTAACTTCTATTCTGATGGATTGAATATCTTTCATAAGGAATCGTAAAAATATGCGACGACTTTTTCCAGGAAATCCCCAACGAAAAATACGCACTATTCCTTCTTTTCGGTCGAAAAGATCATAACCACTACCCACATTCCACAAAATAGTGCACCACAAATAGCAACTAATAAAGAGACCTGCGATCCCATAGAAAGACATTACAATTCCTTGTGGAAAAAAAACGATTTGCTGAGACGCAAATAATGATATAAAATTTCTACCAAGATAACTGGAAGTGCCAACCAATACGAACCCTAATGAACCTAAAAATAGGATAAAGGCCCAGCAGAAATTACTTGTTTTTCGAGACCCCGTTATAAATTCTATCCATATAGATTCTGATCGCCAACTCATATATATTAGACCCAGTTATACAATTTTTTGGAATTGAGAAAATATTACTTTCCTTTTTTTGTTTTCAAAGTAACTCTCATCAACTATTTTGTTGTGAACCCTTACCTTAGGAGTAATTTATAGAATAGAATTTTTTTTATTTTTATATAAAATAATAACATCTCCTTACTTTATATGAGCCCCTATAACTATATACATACAAATAAATATATTTACTTGAATTTAATACATCGGCTCGATGATGATCCATTTTTCAAAAGAGCGCAAAATTTTTTACCCATACGTTTACACATGCATAAGAGCTTTTTTTAGTTATGTTTGTAGGAATCTAGGTGTTATACAATATTCTACTAAACGGGTCTTATCGAATCGAAGTTTTGAAAATAAAAAAAGGAGTGATATGCTTAGGTCTCATCCGATCTAAAAAATTTTATTTTTTTGAATATGAAGAAATAAAGAAGCCATTGCAAGTGCCGGAAAAACTAGGCCTACTAAAGGCACAAAAATAGAGGGTAAGTTATTGAAAGTTGTCATAAAACGGATACCTCAATTTAATATTTGTACCTGTTATTGTTATATTCTGAATTCTAAAGATATCTTAGAATATCTTGTATTTATTATTATTTATATTATATATATTATATAATTATACTAAGTATCTTTAAGTAAATATATATTACTAATATACAACCGAATATAAATATATCGAATAGAACCTAATAGAAAAAAAAGGGACAAGAAACGACAAACTAAATAACTGTAACTTATTCATCTATTAATAAAAAATAGATGTATCGTAATCCCCTTGTTAGAGTTCTTATTCTTTTTGTTCTTTTTTTATCTAATAGTCATTAATTAAAGAAAAAGTTTTATTCCATTTTATACAAAATTGATTGGAATATAATCCACCAACAGGGGATTTTCGGGAAATGCAAAAAGATGGAAGATTCTCTTCTCTATGGATCTGTATATATCTCTATCTTTATTTGAATTATCTATACATATGCAAGCAATAGAGTAAAATGAACTTTGTTTTATTTGTCTAGTCTAATTTTAACTTCCCGAAAGCCAAAATTAACCTTTTATCTTGTTGCTAGAGGTTTACTAATACCTAATACTAAGTAGTAAACAAGAATATCGATAAAAAAAGATTCGAAAGAAAAATTCATTTTTCAGGGTTTTCGTTTAATTCTGATAAGCTAACTGTTCTATTTGATTTGATTTTTGTTCAAAGGAAAAAAAGCATGGAGCTGAAATAACTCACTCACAACACCCTTTAAAGGATTACGTGGTACAATTGCATCCAATAAGCCCTTATGTAATAACGATTCAGCCGCTTGTGAACCTTCCGGCACGGCTTTTTTCAATGTTTGTTCAATTACTCGTTTACCCGCAAATGCAATATAGGCGTAGGGTTCGGCAATAATGATATCCCCCAACATACCAAAACTAGCTGTCACCCCACCGGTAGTAGGAGAGGTAAGAATTGATATATAGAATAACTTTTTAGTTGATTGATAATCACATAAAACCGAAGAAATTTTAGCCATTTGCATCAAACTTAAGCTTCCTTCTTGCATTCGTGCTCCTCCAGAAGAACACACTAAAATAAGAGGTAAACATTGATTGGTAGCATACTCGATCAAACGAGTTATTTTTTCGCCTACTACAGATCCCATACTACCCCCCATAAACTGAAAATCCATAACCCCAAGGGCTAACGGAATACCATTTAGTTGACCT